CTTGGGGTCCCAATTCCAATAAGAACCCCATGCCTCATTAGCCCATACTGCTCCCGAAAGAATACCTATGGTTAAAAAAGTAAACCCTAGACTAATGACACGATAACTACACTGATCTAATTGTTGGGTTAATTGATACCTGTGATAATTTATAAATGAAAGAAAAGAAGTGTTTTGTAAAACACTTCTTTTTTCATTCACAAAGGAAAATGACCCAATTAATAAATGATTGCTTTTGCGAGGAATATCTAGGTTTTTTCGAAATGTAATGACTAAAAGAGCTACGGATAATAACGATCCACATAAAAGAGCTGCATAACTCAATAACATCATACTTACGTGCATCATTAACCACTGGGATTGTAGAGCAGGTACTAATATTGCAGATTGATGCATTTCGGTTGAAAGACCCGAAGTGGCAAAGCCTTGGGTAAAAATAGCACTTGGCGCGGTTATTGCGCTTAAATAACTTTTCTGGTTCCGTCTTTTAGGAAACATATGAATAATGGAGAAACTCCATGAAAGAAACATTAAAGATTCATATAAATCGCTTAACGGCAAATGTCTCGAATAAATCCAACGAGTAACTAATAACCCTGTTATACAGAAAAAGGTAGCCATCATGGCTTTTTCTGACAAATCAAATAGTACTACGGTTTCATGGACTAATAAGGTCATCAAATGAATCGTAATAACAATTGAAATGATAGAAAAAGAGATGTGAGTTAATATATGTTCTAAAGTGGCAAATATCATAATTTTTTTGAGGGGGGTATCCCCAATTACGGAATGGAAATCCGGAATTGAATTCATTATAGGATCTATTGTGCCTTTTTTAGAGGATGCCGCCACTCGGACTCGAACCGAGATGCTCTAGCACTGCTTCCTAAGAGCAGCGTGTCTACCAATTTCACCATGGCGGCTTCATCGAAATAATCATAGTCCATATGATGTTCAATCGTCGAGATTGAGGGATTTAATGCAATCTATTTTAGGAAATGTTAGAATCGATGAATAAAGACCCGTTCAAATAAATATTTAAACGCTCAATAATCCTTAGTATCATGGCAGGGGGTCATTTTAAACAGCGGGCTTTTCCGTATTATAAGTTCTTCTGGAATAGTTGGAACTAGACGGTTATGCCCTGAGTCCGGGTATAGAACTAAGAATTTTTTTTCTCATTTTTTGACGATTCATTTCTCATTTATCTGATTTGATAGACCCGAAATGAAAAAGATTCATTTTTCAATGAACAAAATAAAACAATATTTTTTATATATCACAACTTCATCACTACATCCAAAAGATTTCTATAAAAATTTGGATAGTTTGGTATCAAAGATGTATTAATGATTGGGATCTTCATTGTATACATAACATAATTTGTGTGAGGATTTACCAAACGCATTAGGTATTGGACCGGGCATATCGTATAACAAAAGAGTTTCAATCTTTATCGGAATTCTACTGTATGTACTTTAACTTAGAAAACTTAGAAAATAAAATTGAAACTGATAAGATCTTTTTATATATAGATTTGAAATCTAATATTAATAGATAAAAAAATTTAGATATTAGATCTAGATATATCGATTGATCGATCCTCCAGCTCAAACATGGGATAGGATCTATTGGGGTTGGATTACGTAAGATTGACTCATTCTTTAGTACATAAATATCGATCTAAATGGGATCCTGGCAGTTTTATTATTATTTTTTTTTTTTTTATCTGTTCGAAACAAGAGGGAGTCCTTGTAGATATGTAGTGATTCAGAGAGCTACAAATCAAAGTTTGAAAATGTATATTTTAATTAATTAGTTTCAATAATCCATTGACTTTGACTATGAATCTTATCCCCGCCTTACTTTGGAACAAAAAAGGGGGCTCTAACCTCGTTCATACTTGTTTCAGATTTTCCAAAAATCTTAATGATGTATAACTATTGGAGATACATAATCCAATAAGCCAATCCCTTCCTAAGAAAAAAAAAAGAAGAGTTTTGTTATTGTGAAAAATGAATCGATGGGGAAAGTTACAACCCCCATCTCGCGAATTATAAAAACCAATCAATGAAAGGTGAAACCTTGTATTTTGTGTCTAATTACTTCTTTCTTTTTTTTTTCAAACAAAAAAAGAAATCATTTTTAGAACCTAGTATACAGAATAATTCGTATTCTACATACCACAACAGCTAGTTCTATCTCATATTGATGAGTTCAAAACATTAGTTAATGTGAATTCTTCATCTTATAAATTGAATCATCCAATTCATCGAGTCATGCTGATTCAGATTCAGATCATTCCAAGGCTTTATTACTTGTTTGTCGCACAAAAAAACTTTTTGAATGCCCAGTAGAAATAGATTTAGCTAAAGATAAAGCTTTTGCCGCGGCCTGATATCCCCTTCCTTTCCAAATATTTCTACGAATATGCTTTTTTGACAGAGAAGTACGTTTCTTTGGAACTGCCATTTCAAAATAAAAGGGTCACTCATTTTTATAGTTGGACGTGAAAGACATTTATTGTTCAATTCAAAATAGATTGTTCTTTCTATTAACTATTCATTATCTATCTTTATTCCATAGCCGATACTTATGCTTACTTCATAACATAGAAAAGTATGGATACAGATAGATGAGCATCGCATATGGTATTATTAAGGATAAAAAAAGAAATGAAATAGAAGAAAAAAGAAAAAACGATGTGATTTTCAAGGGAATTTTTTTTTTCACATTTCCATTACATCCAATGTTCGAAGAAAGAATAATTTGTACTGATTGGGGGCTTCATATCTTTATTCAATCTATGTCTACGGGCGAGATCTACTATCGTTGAATCGAATGCCATTGATAAGAATCAAAAAGGTTCCAATTCATATCTCAGTCTATTTAGATAATATATATATATTATAAATGTTACATTTAAAAAATCGAAAAGCTTAAGAACGCTTTCCTAATTTAGGAAACCAACAATGAATGGAACCTTTTTCTATTAATTGATCAAGCTCGGAGATAGAGTCCACATAATTAAAATTGAAATTAAATCAAAGTAGTTAATCCGTTAAACAATACATTACTTGATAAAATAAAGGGAATTTGAGTCATTTCTCATTTTAGTTCTATGCGAAGTGACAAGTATTCTAGGATTTTTCATAAACACATAAACATAAGTTTGTTTTATGTTTTATTGGACTAGAAGCCAATCAATTCCAGAATTAGTTAATGACTCCGAAGAAACTAAATAAAAACTAGGTTTATTGGGTCGAGTTATTGGCAGATCCTATGATACATATCAGAATAAAGTACTTGAATTTTTGGTATCATTCTTTTTCCTTACTATATTGATATAAATATGGATAGAAATCACCGTATCGTATGTATACCGTATCGTATGTATATAGTAGAATAATGGAAATCTCATATTTTTTATCTTAATAAATATCTTCGTTAATAACTAGGTAGTAGCTTTTAATTAGTAACTTGGTTATTTGAAGAATTGTAACTTCTTCATTTGAATTTTTTGTTTTTTTTTTTCAATAGTTTGGAAAGAATCAGAATAATTAAGAATGAAAAATCATATTTGATTTATATCTTGTATATCTTGATTTTTTTTTTATTTATTTTATTATTGCTCCTTCCGGAAGAAATAAGGGCTGGTGAATGGGAAACAATTAATAAGAATAAAAAAAGAAAGTTTGATTTTCTTATGGAACATACATATCAATATGCATGGATCATACCTTTCGCTCTACTTCCAGTTACTATGTCAATAGGGTTGGGACTTCTGCTTGTTCCGACCGCAACAAAAAATCTGCGTCGTATGTGGACTTTTCCTAGTGTTTCATTGCTAAGTATAGTTATGGTTTTTTCGTCCGATCTGTCTATTCAACAGATAAATGGCAGTTCTATCTATCAACATCTATGGTCTTGGACCATCAATACTGATTTTTCCTTAGAGTTCGGCTACTTGATCGATCCACTTACTTCTATTATGTCAATACTAATCACTACGATTGGAATCATGGTTTTTATTTATAGTGACAATTATATGTCTCATGATCAAGGATATTTGAGATTTTTTGCTTATATGAGTTTTTCCAATACTTCCATGTTGGGATTAGTTACTAGTTCCAATTTGATACAAATTCATCTTTTTTGGGAACTAGTGGGAATGTGTTCGTATTTATTAATAGGTTTTTGGTTCACACGACCGGCTGCTGCAAATGCTTGTCAAAAAGCGTTTGTAACTAATCGTGTAGGGGATTTTGGGTTATTATTAGGAATCTTAGGTTTTTATTGGATAACAGGGAGTTTCGAATTTCGAGATTTGTTCGAAATCTTCAATAACCTGATCCGTAATAATGGGGTCAACTCTTTATTTGCTACTCTGTGTGCCTCCCTATTATTCATCGGTGCAGTTGCTAAATCCGCACAATTTCCCCTTCATGTATGGTTACCTGATGCCATGGAGGGGCCTACTCCTATTTCGGCTCTTATCCATGCTGCTACTATGGTAGCAGCAGGCATTTTTCTTGTCGCTCGATTTCTTCCGCTTTTCACAGTCATACCTTACATAATGAATCTCATTTCTTTGATAGGTGTAATAACGGTACTATTAGGAGCTACTTTAGCTCTTGCTCAAAGAGACATTAAGAGAAGTTTAGCCTATTCTACAATGTCTCAATTGGGTTATATTATGTTAGCCCCAGGGATAGGCTCTTATCGAGCTGCTTTATTCCATTTGATCACTCATGCCTATTCGAAAGCATTATTGTTTTTAGGATCCGGATCAATTATTCATTCAATGGAACCCATTGTTGGATATTCTCCAGATAAAAGTCAGAACATGGTTCTTATGGGTGGTTTAACAAAATATGTGCCAATTACAAAAAATACTTTTTTATTAGGTACACTTTCTCTTTGTGGAATTCCACCTCTTGCTTGTTTTTGGTCTAAAGATGAAATTCTTAATGATAGTTGGTTGTATTCACCTATTTTCG